CTTGAAAGATAACCCAAAAAATCAAAAGAATGCTTGGATAATTGGTTTATATGGATTCTTCCTGGTTGAGACCATACATAAAAATGACATTGCCAAAAATGGACAAGATAATATTTCCACTTATTCATCAGAAGAGGAGTATCTTTTGATGCCAGAATCGATTTTCCTTGATATCTAACATACTGTATAAAAGGATCCTTGAAGAACCATAAGGTGGCCGGAAAATCGTTAGCAAAGACTTCTTCGACAGGATATTTTATTTTTTCATAAAAACGTATTCGCTCAAAAAGAATCCCAGAAGAGGTTAATCGTAAATGATTAGATTGGTTACGGAGAAAAAGTAAAATGGATTCGTATTCACATACATAAGAATTATATAGGAGCAAGAATAATCTTTGATTACTTTTTGCAAAAATGGATTTTTTTGGAGTAATAAGAGTATTCCAATTATAATACTCGTGAAGAAAGAGCCGTAATAAATGCAAAGAAGAGGGATCTTTCACGCAGTAGCGAAGGGTTTGAACCAAGATTTCCAGATGAATGGGGTAGGGTATTAGTACATCTGATGCATAATTTAAATGTGGAAATTTGTCCTCGAAAAAAGGAAATATTGAATGAATTGATCGTAAATTATAAGATTTTACGGTTTCTGTCTCCTCTAAGGAAGATACTAATCGTAGGGAAAACGGAATTTCCACAATGACTGCAAATCCCTCCGATATCATTTGAGAATACAAATTTTTGTTGTACCCCAAAAATTTATTTTGATTCGAATCATTAAGGGAAATAATAAAATGATTCTGTTGATACATTCGACTAATTAAACGTTTTATAATTAGTAAACTAGATTTCTTGTCATAACCTACATTATCCAACAAAACGGATCTATTTAAACCACGATCATGAGCAAGTGCATAAATATACTCCCGAAAGATAAGTGGGTATAGGAAGTCATGTTGCTGAGATCTATATAATTCTAAATATCCTTGAAATTCTTCCATTTAAAATTCAATTTGAATCAGAAAAGAAATAGGTGATTTATTGGGTTATCAAATGATCCGTAGTACGATACAGTCAAAACAAGGTATTTATATTATAGTAAGAAAAAATTAGATACCTCGGAAACAAGTCAAACTCATCAACGGACTCTCCAGACCCTCCCTTTCCATATAATAGATTTATGTTCATTTATAGGATAACAAGATAGTTAGAAGCCCTTTATTTTATCAATCCAATCGCTCTTTTGATTTTGAAAAAAAAAAATCTCTTTATCAATATACTGCCTTCTTCTACACATTTATCTCTACCCCATAAAGGGGAATAGCTAATAGTTAGGATTCATAAGAAATTTCTAATCCACTCATCGGAAAAGCTTTTCCCGCATCAAGCACTAATATATTTTTAACGTCTAATTAGATGGGGTAATCATTCAAAAATGAAGAACAGAAGCTCGTTACTTTTTATTTCCCTAGAATTGGAACCTCTAGTAAGGCTCTACCCATTTATTCATTCGACCCCCCCAAAAAATTCTTTTTTTTTTTTTATTGAATTTAAACAATTGAAATAAGATTTTGGACCTATTCAGTAAGAATGAAATATTCTCAGAATTATCCTACGACATGCTGCTTTTTCCATTCATTCCTTTCAGGATCAGTCGTGGTCTTACAAACTCTACCGATGGTATGGACGAATCTGTTGCTTCATACAAATGTGTAAAAGATGCTAGCCGCACTTAAAAGCCGAGTACTCTACCGTTGAGTTAGCAACCCAAATAAACAAATTAGAATGTGTAGATACAATCAGAATCCCAATAAATAACGAAATTGAATGGTACAACACAATCAAACCATTAAAAAAAAAAAAAATGAAAAAAAAACTCTAACTGAACATAATAAAAATGAACAAATCCGACGAAAATACAAAAAATTCTCAAATAAAAGATAAAATAAGGATAAAATCAAAGATTTTCAAATATTTATAGACCGCCTCTTGTCTCTCTTCTCTTATATTATCCATTAATTAGTATATATCAATTAGTATATATCGAGTTTAATTGATTAAAATCTTAATCAAAAAAGACTTCTTGTATGACAGAAAATATAAGAGCCTATTATTTGAATGAAATAAAATCTATGGAACAGGGATAAATAGATCCATTTATCCACGATCGGATTATATTTATTTGATACACTGTTGTCAATATGAATATTGAGAAAAGCATACGTATACAAAAGAGAAAACAAATTCTAAATCGAACTAACAATTCCGATTTCAATCAATTAAAATGAATCAAATTCAAATTATTTAAATTGAAATATAAAAAAAACGAAGGACTTGTGTTGGATTGGCACTATATAATATAGGTGGAAGACTAAATTAAGGAAGACGGAGGAGAAGTAGAAAAAAAATGAGGTTTATTCAATAACTAAAATAAGCAGATTTAGTCCTTTGTTTTTTTTTTTGTTCATAGAGTTCCAACGAAAACGGGGGTAATGTCAAATTTTTATGTCTATAGACCCCATTACTTCTACGTCATTTCTTATTTATTCACTTGATCTTTTTTTCTATATTTATTTTATTAATTGAATTTTGTTTGTTGATTAAGGCGAAGTTCCGTAAAAACCCCCGCCTTTTTTGAAATATCATGAACAGTTCCTGTAGGTTGAGCGCCTTTTTCAAGGAAGTATAGAATAGCAGGAACATTTAAATAGATTTGATTCTTTATCGGATCATAAAAACCCACTTTACGAAGATCTCTTCCCTCTCGTCGGGATCGAACATCAATTGCAACGATTCGATAAATGGCTCATTGGGATAGATGAAGAATACCCCCCCTAGAAACGTATAAGAAGTTTTCCCCTCGTACGGCTCGAGAAAATTAGAAATTATGTCTATGTATAGAATTACAATATCAAATATATATCCATAAAATAAAATCATCAAATTAATTAGACTATTGATTTTAGTAATTTTTTCTTATTCTTACCCAACAAAAAAGAAAATTAGTCGTATTTGCACCCTCATAACTCAAGTTGGATAACTCTGAAATAACTCAAAAGAGAAACCTTTTAGATATTTCATCTATTGAGCGGTCTCTAACCCTTTAATTGTCTGTCTTCTTTAGAATCCATTTTGATTCTTTTCTGATCTAGTTGTTAAGACAATTGAAAATGGTATTTCCTTGTTCCAGGATCTTTGCCTTGAATCATTGGGTTTAGACATTACTTCGGTGATCTTTAAATCCTTTCAAAACGGCAGCAACATACCATTTTTTGTGATTTCTTTCTGTCAAAGAATCATACGAATGTTTGATTCCTGCGTAATACACTTTCCTTTTGATTTGATCGAAAGAGTTTTACCAATTTCAACAAACTTTCCTTTTGAATTGGAAAGTTTCTCGAATAGGACCCTTTAAGTTTATGTATCGAAAATATACTTACGAAGCTGTTCCAATTTATTGATTGATACTAACCCTAGATTCTTGCCCCTGAAAAATAAATCAATACTTTCTACTCGAGCTCCATCCTATACTATATTATATTATATCATACCCCCCAAAAAAAGAGAGTTACAGCGGAACAGAACAAATGATGTCGAGCCAAGAGCACTTTCATTCCTATATAATATATAAAAAAATGGTGGATGTAAGACTCCACAGCGGATCATGTCCTTCAAGTCGCACGTTGCTTTCTACCACATCGTTTTAAACGAAGTTTTACCATAACATTCCTTCAGTTTGGAACCCATATGTAATTGATTCAATTATGGAATCATGAATAATCATTAGTTCGGATAGAGATTAATAGAATTTAATATTGGAAATTCTATAAAAATAATTTTTTTTTATTTCTATTTTCTTATTTATATTATTCTAAATTTGAGAATATTTTTCGATTATTGTAAAAATCAAATTAGTTAACTAAATTCTAACTAATATAACACGAATAAATAAATATAATACGAAGAAACAAGTTATTTTGAATCTGTATCTTCAAGTAACATAATAGTGGTAGCATAAATTCAACAATTTCACACTTCTTCAAGTACCAAGAACTCATAGGAGTTCGTTACAAAGATTGAATTGATTGAAAAATCTCCTATCCGATATAATTATTTGCATTTTGCATAACATAAAGTTTTACAGCAAGGACCTTTCGTTTTTTATCATCAGTAAGAGAGAGAGAAATTCATATTGGATTAAACCATCTGTGATTAAAAAAAGATAAATAAAAAAACACTGATGTAAGGGAGAAATTTTATGTTGTTATTTTTTCATATTTATACTGATTTATACTGTAAAATCGTTTGCGTGTTATTTGAACTCAATTAAATTTGTGAAAAAGATAGGATTCCGCGGATTATGAAAAAAAAAATAATAATCACATTCTATACCAATATTCTACTCTTAATACAGAAGGCTGTTCGAAAAGGCAATCTTTTATATATATTTTATTATGATATATTTTATATATATCAAAAAAAAAAATTAGAAATATATTATATTAATAGAATGTTAATATAATGATCACATTATATAATAATATATATAGACGGGGTATGCTCTGGGACGGAAGGATTCGAACCTCCGAGTAGCGGGACCAAAACCCGTTGCCTTACCACTTGGCCACGCCCCATTTATTTCTATTCGACACTAATAAACACTAATATTGGTACGGGTTATTCGTCAACTCCAGTCTAAATATCTATTATTTCTAAAATGGATTACTAGAATTTTTATACATGTAGACTATACATGTAGACATAGAATTAAACTGAATTTATTGATCATTACATATAATTCAATTAAGATATTGTACGAAAGTATGATTTATTCTATTCTCTTTTGATTTGAGATATAGAAGGATTTTTGATTGGGTGAGTTCAAATCAAAGAAAGTTTTTTGGTCTATCTTATTTATTTTTATTCATTTTTTTTTCGTCTATCAATAATACCCTATTTATAATAATAAAATATAATAATAAAAAACTCGATTCAATTTATTAATAACTCAATCAAAATAAATACAATTATCCCCAAAAACAAAATGTTTGTTATGCTTAATATTTTAAGTTTGATCTGTATCTACCTTAATTCTGCTCTTTATTCCAGTAGTTTTTTCGTCGCCAAATTGCCCGAAGCCTACGCTTTTTTGAATCCAATTGTAGATGTTATGCCAGTAATACCCCTGTTTTTTTTTCTCTTAGCCTTTGTTTGGCAAGCTGCTGTAAGTTTTCGATGATATTTTTAATAAAGTCCCAGACAAATTCATGATTTATTCGAAAAAAATTCGTGGAATTGATAAGATCAGATACGTCTTACACTCTCAATTCAAATATTGAAATTCTTGTACAACCGCGACAAATCCGGATCACCCCACTTTATTTCTTGGTGTCAAAATAAAAAAGGGTAGGGTATGTGGTATAAAAGTGGAGAATCTATTCTCTTTTTTCCTAAAAAAAAATCTTGGAGATTGTGTAATGCTTACTCTCAAACTATTTGTTTACACGGTAGTGATATTCTTTGTTTCTCTCTTTATCTTCGGATTCCTGTCTAATGATCCAGGACGTAATCCTGGACGTGAAGAATAAAAAATAAGGTTTTCTTTGCTTGATTTTAAACTGTTATTAGTAAGATTTTATCTATTCCACTTCTTTAACTATATAATTTTTAACTATATAATAAAAATAATATAATAAAAAAGAATCAAAATAATATAATAAAAAAGAGCTCGCGATAAATTCGAAAGAAAATGCCAAGTCGTCAATGAAAACGGAAAGAGAGGGATTCGAACCCTCGGTACGAAAAACTCGTACAACGGATTAGCAATCCGACGCTTTAGTCCACTCAGCCATCTCTCCTCTCAATTGAAAAAGGATAATACTATGTTACATTATAAAAAATAAGGCTTGAAAACGCCCGTCATAGTATATACTCTTATTTTTTGATTTCGTGATTTCGTCCGAAGGGGCTTTTTAGTTCCACGGCCCGGCCTGGTCAGTACTTAGCCGGGCCCGCCCTTTTGTTCCAACAAATCATAAATCAAAAGATTTATTAAATTTGAAAAAAAAAAATAAATAAAGAAAAAAAAATTGCTTGTTATTGCGATAAACAAAAAGAACCTTTTCAATTTTTATGATATATAATCAAATGGTATCGAATCAAAGTGCCATTTCTTTCTTAGTTAGTCCTTTTATTCCGGTTTAAATAAGAAAAAGGGAACTCTCGTTTCTTGCCACAACCCATTTTTGTGTTATGACTTAAGTTCGAGACAAAACCTCGGGCAAAAAAGCACTTGTTATTTAGTTATTTTGTTATTAAAGTGAAATGAATCCCCTTTTCCTAATCTCATTAGGTCCTCTGATACAAAAGGTAAACGCTCTAGTTTTCATGATTCTTTTCTGATCTTTTGTTTTAGTTTTGATTAGGGTCGACAAAAGGTCCATTTATATACAATAATCGGATTGTAGCGGGTATAGTTTAGTGGTAAAAGTGTGATTCGTTCTATAACCCCTTATATAGTTAAAGGGTCTTTCGGTTTGATTAATATTCATTCCGAATAAAAACTTTAGTTCTTAAAAGGATTGAATCCTTTACCTCTCAATGAAAAATTCGAGGAAGAATATACATTCTCGTGATTTGTATCCAAGAATCAATTTTAAATTGAAAAATTGGATTATGAGATTACGAAACATAATTTTTTTTATTGGATAAATACTTCCAATTGAATGAGTATGAGTAAAGGACCCATGGATAAAGATAAAAAGTGTATTTCTAATCGTAACTAAATCTTCAATTTTTCATTTCTATAGGGGGAATTGAAGCAAAACAGCTATTAAACAATGTCTTTGGTTTACTAAAGACATCGATAAATTGTTTTAGCTCGGTGGAAACAAAATACTTTTCCTAAGGATTCTTTCAAATAGAAGTAGAGAACGAAGTAACTAGAAAGATTGTTAGAATATAAACCCCCTCCTTTCTATAGGGATCGTCTAGAAAGCGGGTTGTTCTGAATAGATTTAAACATAAAAGCTGACATAGACGTTATGGGTCGGATTTTTTTATTTCGTTCATGTCTGAATCTGGGAATTTATCCATCTTCCATAAAGGAGCTGAATGAAACCAAAGTTTCACGTTCAGTTTTGAATTAGAGACGTTAAAAATGATGAATCAACGTCGACTATAACCCCTAGCCTTCCAAGCTAACGATGCGGGTTCGATTCCCGCTACCCGCTTTTACTTTATCGTTATAATCTTTAATATTCTAAAAATGAAATATTAATATTATTAAAATATTAAATAAAAAAATTGAATGAATCGAATTAATGTAATGCATCATTGACTTGAATACTAAATTCTTGGAATTCTTTCAACTATTTTTCCGAACAAGAAATATGAAAATTGGAGTGAAAAGCGTCCATTGTCTAATGGATAGGACATAGGTCTTCTAAACCTTTGGTATAGGTTCAAATCCTATTGGACGCAGTTTATTTCCATATATAT